AGGCCCAAGAAACTACTCGTCCTCGTACATCTGTAACAGTTACAATGGTATTGTTGAAACTTGCTTGAACATGAATAACACCTTTTGGTATTCTACGTCCATTCTTGCGTGAACCAATACGCCCATTCTTACGCGAACCAATTCTTGGTATAGGTTTTGTCATATTTTATCATCTCATAAATATGAGTCAGAAATATACGGAAAGATACGGAGATATCCATTTCATGTTAAAACAGATTTTTTTACACGGGTCCTTCTTTTTCTTTTAGAAAATTCTTTATTTAGTTTAGAAAGATTACCCTTGTCTCTGTTTATGTCTCGGATTGGAACAAATCACTATAATCCGTCCACGCCTACGGATAAGTCGACATTTTTCACAAATTTTACGAACAGAAGCCCTTATTTTCATATTTCTCATTCCTTATCTTAATTCTGAATCTACTCCTTGAAAAAATAAGTTTCTTGATTTTTTTAACTTCAAATTGTATCCCTATGAAAGGAATGTTTAAAAAATCACCCAATAGTTCGAATTTGTGAATTCTATAAATTCTACGTCCCCTAGTTGAATCATAACCACTTATTTTAATTTTGACTCTATCTCATGGTAGTATCTATATAAAACTGTGCCGTATCCTCCCTGAAACATAACCTAGAATTAGATCTTCATTATCTAAAAGTAAAAGGACCCGGAACATACCGTTGGGAAGCGATTCAGTAATTAAACCTTTATGAATTAATTTTAGTCTTTTATTCGAGGTAAGCCTCTTGAAGTATCAACTAATGGAGAAAGGGTTATATAATTTATTTTTACTCTCTTTTTCCAAAAGGGAAGTTAGAGATAAAATTAAGATAACAGGAGGAAGGGGTGTAAGATCACCATATATAACACAAAATTTCTCCCCCGATTTTTTCTAGTCGAGCTTCTCGATCTGTCATTATACCTCGAGAAGTCGAAAGAATTACAATTCCCATTCCACCTAAAATCTTAGGAATTTGTTGATAGTTGGAATAGATTCGTAGACCGGGTCGGCTGATACGTTTTAAAATAGTTCTATATATTCCCTTTCGATTCCGTCTATGTCGTAGGGTTAAAACCAAGAAACATTTGTTACTTTCCTGATGTTTACGAACGTTTTCGATAAAACCCTCTCGTAGAAGTATTTTTACAATGTTTTCGGTAATATTAGTAGATGCTATTCGAACCGTTCTTTTTTTATCCATGTCAGCATTTCTTATAGAAGTTATTATATCGGCAATAGTATCCTTACCCATGGCGAACTATAATTATTGGTACCCCCTAATTTTTATATAATCAACATGTTTATTTATATTAATTAAATTAATTAAAAGTATATGCGTGATACACAATCCACTAATTGACTTGACCCATTCCAAATACCCCGCTATATCATAAGTTTATTTAATATACTACTAGTATTTATAATACCTCGGGAGCTAATGAAACTATTTTAGTAAAATTCAACTGTCTCAATTCCCGAGCGATCGCACCAAAAACTCGAGTTCCTTTTGGATTTCCTTCTTGATCAATAACAACTGCGGCATTGTCATCATATCGTATTATCATGCCGTTGTAACGTTTGAGTTCTTTACATGTACGCACAATTACAGCCCTAATAACTTCTGATCTTTCTAGAGGCATATTTGGTACTGCTTCTTTGATTACGGCAACAACAACGTCACCAATATGAGCATATCGTTGGTTACCAGCTCCTAGGACTCGAATACACATCAATTTTCGAGCTCCACTATTATCCGCTACATTCAAAAGGGTCTGAGGTTGAATCATATCATTTTTATTTTAATCTGTTATTTTGCTGCAAAGGATAAAAAATAAATAAAAAGAAATATTGTCTGTCTATAAAAAAATAAACTTCTATTTTTCATCATCACCTTATCTTTTAATTTCTGCATCCCTATCCCTCAATAACGAATTGAGTTCGTATAGGCATCTTGCACGCAGCTATTTTAATAGCTGCTCTGGCTACAGTTTCTGATACTCCGCCCATTTCATAAAGTATTCGACCCGGTTTAACAACGGATACCCAATATTCGGGGGCCCCCTTCCCCGAACCCATACGTGTTTCTGCGGGTCTTACTGTAACAGGTTTGTCGGGAAATATACGTACCCATATTTTTCCGCCACGACGCGCATATCGTGTCATTGCTCTTCGTCCTGCTTCCATCTGTCTAGCCGTGATCCAAGCGGGTTCAAGTGCTTGAAGAGCGTATCCGCCGAAACAAATACGATTGCCTCGACAAGATATTCCTTTCATTCTTCCTCTATGTTGTTTACGAAATTTTGTTCTTTTGGGGTTATAGTTGATGGTTCTTTCTTAATTAAATTCCATCTCTACTGCAGAACCGGACATGAGAGTTTCTTTTCATCCGGCTCCTCGCGAATGAAATGATTCATTAATATTACTACGGATACACATATATTTAATATTAATACAATGATACACAATACACTTAGTAATGTAATGGAATTTATTATGTTATTTTGTTATATTATTTGATTTTGTTATTCTAGGATAGTTTAGTATTGTTATGTTATATAGTTAAGAGTAAGCTTTATATATTATATACCAGATCAACATTATTTATTTTGTATCGAATCGTGCTAAAACAAAATGTAGATCAATAACTAAAAACTAAGGGTTTCGCGGGCGAATATTGACTCTTTCGTGCTACATTCGTAGGGTCAAGACCTTGTTACTTTTAGAATAAATCAATTTGTTCTTGGTTCGTTCCGCCATCCCACCCAATGAATCATTAGGATTCGTTTGTTTTCATGAAATCCTATGCAATCATGGGTTCTGTCGTTCCCATAGCCTCTTCGTTAATGGTTAGGCCCGAACTCCGCAATGGAACCCCAACAAAATTCGTTCCTGAGTTAATTTTCTTAGTTTATATTAACCCGAGGCTCGTTATCTTTAATTATTGATATTATATCAGTATTGATGCTTTATCACATTGCCTTTTGTGAGATAATTCATAAACCATACATATTGGAATCATATATCATTGATACTTTGTGTTCTTTCTTTCTATCATCCTTCCATTTATCCACATCCCTTTATTTTTGTTTCGCAACTTATAATAAGATTTAAAATTTTTATGAAAAAATTTCAGTTGCTACAACTATATGATTGATCTAATCATATAGTGACTGTTTCTTGGAATCTCGACAATATGAAACGAAGCCATAAGTTGGTTATTAGTTTATATAGTTAGTAAGCTCATAGTGAGGGTCGGTCAAATTTTTTGAATTCCAACTATACTATAAACTAACAAAAAAACTAACGAGTCACACACTAAGCATAGCAATTCTCTTAAATGATCAATCTAATTTTTATTCAACCTTATAGAATTTGAATTGCTCAGTTTTGTTTGATTTAATGGAATAAAAAATAAAATTTGTCATTTTTTTCTTTTTTTTTTGTTCTATCACTGGACAGAACGGCAAGACAAATAAAGGTCCATTATTTCTCATCTACAAATATCCAAATTTTTATGCCTAATACTCCATAGATAGTTCGAGTTGTATAGGAACAATGATCAATTTTAGCACGAATTGTTTGTAGAGGAACCCTACCCTCTCTGATCCATTCGACGCGCGCAATTTCTTTTCCGTCGATACGCCCGGCAATTTGTACTTGAATTCCTTTTGTATCCGTTTGTTCAGTTAATTCAATAGCTTTTTTCATTGCTTTTCGAAATGAAACTCTATTTTTTAATTGTAAAGCTATATATTCCGCAAGAATATTGGGTTGTCCATAAGGTTTTTCAACTCTTGTTATAGCAATGTTGAGTCTACGGTTCACAGAATGAAACTCCTTTTGTACATTCATCTGTAATTCTTCGATTCCTCGTGTTCGGCCCTCTATTAATAAATTAGAGAATCCAATATGGATTATGACTTGGATCAAATCGATTCTTTTTTTTATTTGTATACGTGCTATTCCTTCGAAACCTGAGGACGTTCTCTTATTTTTTTGTACATAATCCTTGATACAATTCCGTATTTTTTCATCTTCCTGTATACCCGCGGAATAATTTTGTGGTTGTGCGAACCAAAAGGAATGATGACTTTGGGTTGTACCAAGTCTGAAACCAAGTGGATTTATTTTTTGTCCCATATTTTTCTATTAGATTATCTTTCCATATATATTTTTCGAAAGATGAATCGAAAGTTAAGATTCATCTTTAAATAATTTAGTTTTATCCCTCAATATAATTGTTATATGACAAGTGGGTCTTTTTATCGGATAACTACGTCCTCGAGCCCGGGGTCTTAATTTTTTCACAATAGTACCTGCGTTAACTTCAGCTTTACTAATAAATAAATAAGCTTTGTTTAAGCCCATGTTATTACTAGCATTTGCTGCCGCGGAAAAAACTAATTTCAAAATGGGATAAGATGCTCGATAAGGCATAAGTTCTAGTATCATAAGTGCTTCTTCATAGGAGCGTCCACGAATCTGATCAATTACTCTTCGTGCTTTGAAAACCGACATACATATATGTTTATGTTGAGCTAAAGCTTTAATTTCTGTACTCCAACGCGAGTTCTTTCTATTTATCATAAGGTTATCCCCACTAAATGAATAAAAACTGCCTCATTTTAATTATATATAAAAAAAATGAAAAAATTAACGACGAGATTTATTATCGGTTTTTGCATGTCTTGCGAAAGTTAGAGTAGGCACGAATTCTCCCAATTTATGACCCACCATACGATCTGTTATATAAATAGGTAAATGCCCCTTTCCATTATGAATAGCAATTGTATGGCCAATCATTGTGGGTATAATGGTAGATGCCCTAGACCAAGTTACTATTATTTCTTTCTCCTCCCTTATGTTTAGTTTTTCAATTTTTGCCGATAAATGATTAGCTACAAAAGGATTTTTTTTTATTGAACGTGTCACAGGGGATTACTCCTTTATTACATTACATTTTTAAAATTGGCATTCTATGCCCAATATATCGATCTAAGTATGAAGGTAAGAATAAATACAATAATGATGAATGGAAAAAGAAAAAAGCTAAAATCCTTTAGCTAGATAAGGGGCGGATGTAGCCAAGTGGATCAAGGCAGTGGATTGTGAATCCACCACGCGCGGGTTCAATTCCCGTCGTTCGCCCATCACATTATTTCAAATTCTAAAAATTCAGTTTTCTATATTCTTATTTATTTACGGCGACGAAGAATAAAACTATCACTATATTTTTTCCTTTTCCTACTTCTTCTTCCAAGCGCAGGATAACCCCAAGGAGTTGTGGGTTTTTTTCTACCAATCGGAGCTCTCCCTTCACCGCCCCCATGGGGATGGTCTACAGGGTTCATAACTACTCCTCTTACTACAGGACGCTTACCTAGCCAACGCTTAGATCCGGCTCTACCCAAACTTTTTTGGTTCACCCCAACATTACCCACTTGTCCGACTGTTGCTAAGCAGTTTTTGGATATCAAACGGACCTCCCCAGATGGTAATCTTAATGTGGCCGATTTACCCTCTTTTGCAATCAGTTTCGCTACAGCACCTGCCGCTCTAGCTAATTGTCCACCCTTTCCAAGTGTGATTTCTATGTTATGTATGGCCGTGCCTAAGGGCATATCGGTTGAAGTAGATTCTTCTTTTTTATCAATAAAAACCCCTTCCCAAACTGTACAAGCTTCTTCCAAAGCATACGGCTTTCTAGATGTATATGATGATATCTAGACAGATGGATCTTATATGAATCGTATGATGAAGTATCACATGAGTGGATATATAGGAATCCAAATCTGCCGAATCACTCATGTTATGATCTTCTACATCCTAGGTCTCCCCGTTCCGTCATCTGGCTTATGTTCTTCATGTAGCATTCAGACCGAATGACTCTATGAAATTACGTCAATACTTCCATTCCACATATTACGGGTAACGTAGGAGACATCTCTATTTTTCCCCGGGGGATCTTTATAATTACCACTGCTTAGCTTTTAATTCGCCTCTGACCATCAAATTAAATGTGAATAACCCGGCCTCCTCTCTTTGAAACAAGGGGCGCTCTCCGGTTCTGTGCGTGCTTCAAACAATTTTTTTTTGTCTTCTCCATATTACCATATCTCTAGAGTCAATAATTTTCTATGAGGAACTACTGAACTCAATCACTTGCTGCCGTTACTCAACAGTTTTCTGCTGAGGTTTCTCCCGTAGAGGTACTCAAATTGGATCAGTGATCGATTTCTAGGTTTCGTCGTAAACCTAATTGGTTACTTCCAATTACGTAAATCAATAGTTCAAACCGCACTCAAAGGTAGGGCATTTCCCATTGATATAGGAACTTCTGTACCAGAAACAATGGTATCTCCAATTATAGCCCCTCTGGGATGTAAAATATATCTCTTCTCACCATCCCCATAGTGTATGAGACAAATGTGTGCATTTCGATTAGGGTCGTATTCTATGGTTACGATTCTACCAGATATGTCTTTATCATTCCGTCGAAAATCTATTTTACGGTATAGACGCTTATGACCTCCCCCTCTATGCCCTGCGGTAATGATTCCTCTGGCATTACGACCTTTACTACAACGACGCTGTCCATGGATCAAATTATTTCGTGGATTGGATTTTACTTGACTGTCTATGGCTCCATTGCGTGTGCTCGGGGTAGAAGTTTTGTATAAATGTATCGCCGTGTTATTAAGTATTTTGCTTTAAGTTCTTTTCTCTATAAGAGGTGGAATAGAATAACCTGGTTGAAGCGTAATGATCATACGTTTGTAATGCATTGTATGTCCCATAATAGGTCCCATTCTTCTACCCTTTCCCGGGACTCGATGACTATTTATAGCTATTACCTTGACGCCAAAGAAGAGTTCGACCCAATGCTTTATTTCTGTCCTAGTTGATCCTGATTCGACATTAGAAGTATATTGATTGTTCCCCAATAACCGAATACTTTTTTCTGTAAATACTGCATATTTGATTCCATCCATAAATCCATTTTCTTCCCTATGAGTTCCAGTATCAATAAGAATTCTAGTTCTTACTGTTCATATGTTATGGTATGAATATACCATACCAATTCGGTATGTATGGATGATGAGATTCCATTGATACAGAGCCAATTCTAATAGACTTATTGAACGTTCCCATTGGCGTGCATCCAGCAGGAATTGAACCTACGAATTTGCCAATTATGAGTTGGGCGCTTTAACCATTCAGCCATGGATGCTTAACAGGGATCATCGTACATCGTAAATAACCAAATTTCAATTGAAATGAAATCTTTAGGAGGAATCAATGAGAGGACATCAATTCAAATCCTGGATCTTCGAATTGAGAGAGATATTGAGAGAGATCAAGAATTCTCACTATTTCTTAGATTCATGGACCAAATTCGATTCAGTGGGATCTTTCACTCACATTCTTTTCCACCAAGAACGTTTTATGAAACTCTTTGACCCCCGAATTTGGAGTATCC